GCTAGCGTAGCTTAATTCAAAGCATAACACTGAAGATGTTAAGATGGGCCCTAGAAAGCTCCGCATGCACAAAGGCATGGTCCCGACCTTACCATCAGCTCTAGCCCAACTTACACATGCAAGTCTCCGCAACCCCGTGAGTAAGCCCTTAATCCCCCGCCCGGGGACGAGGAGCAGGCATCAGGCACAAACCTTTAGCCCAAGACGCCGGGCCTAGCCACACCCCCAAGGGAATTCAGCAGTGATAAATATTAAGCTATAAGTGAAAACTTGACTTAATTAGGGCTAAGAGGGCCGGTAAAACTCGTGCCAGCCACCGCGGTTAGACGAGAGGCCCTAGTTGATAGAACAACGGCGTAAAGGGTGGTTAAGGATAGCGAGATAATAAAGTCGAATGGCCCTTTGGCTGTCATACGCTTCTAGGAGTCTGAAGCCCAATATACGAAAGTAACTTTAATAACGTCCACCTGACCCCACGAAAACTGAGAAACAAACTGGGATTAGATACCCCACTATGCTCAGTTGTAAACCCAGACGTCTAACTACAACAGACGTCCGCCCGGGTACTACGAGCATTAGCTTGAAACCCAAAGGACCTGACGGTGCCTCAGACCCCCCTAGAGGAGCCTGTTCTAGAACCGATAACCCCCGTTAAACCTCACCGCTTCTAGCCATCCCAGCCTATATACCGCCGTCGTCAGCTTACCCTGTGAAGGAGTAATAGTAAGCGAAATGGGCACAACCCAAAACGTCAGGTCGAGGTGTAGCGTACGAAGCGGGAAGAAATGGGCTACATTTTCTATAGTAGAATACTACGGATATGCAACATGAAATAGTGCTTGAAGGAGGATTTAGTAGTAAAGAGGAAGCAACGTGTCCTTTTGAACCCGGCTCTGAGGCGCGTACACACCGCCCGTCACTCTCCCCTGTCAAAATGCAATCAAGTTACCTAACACCAAAGCTCTGACGAGGGGAGGCAAGTCGTAACATGGTAAGTGTACCGGAAGGTGCACTTGGATAAAATTCAGGGTGTGGCTGAGCTAGTTAAGCATCTCACTTACACCGAGAAGACATCCATGCAAATTGGGTCACCCTGAGCCAACTAGCTAGCTTAATTACTCAGATAATTTAACAATATTTATAACATACACAAGACTTAACCTTACAAATTAAACCATTTTTATACCTAAGTATGGGAGACAGAAAAGGTTCCACTAAGCAATAGAGAAAGTACCGCAAGGGAAAGCTGAAAGAGAAATGAAATAACCCATACAAGCGCTGAATAACAAAGACTAAACCTTGTACCTTTTGCATCATGATTTAGCCAGTACCATCAAGCAAGGAGATCTATAGTTTGGTACCCCGAAACCAGGTGAGCTACCCCGAGACAGCCTAGAATTTAGGGCTAACCCGTCTCTGTGGCAAAAGAGTGGGAAGAGCTCCGGGTAGAAGTGACAGACCTACCGAACCTGGTGATAGCTGGTTGCCTAAGAAATGAATAGAAGTTCAGCCTCGCACACCCTTAATCGAAAGACACACTATCAAGAAACTTATGGAAACATACGAGAGTTAGTTGAAGGGGGTACAGCCCCTTTAACAAAGGATACAACCTTAGCAGGAGGATAAAGATCATAATAAGTAAAATATACTGTTCTAGTGGGCCTGAAAGCAGCCATCTAAGCAGAAAGCGTTAAAGCTCGGACAGAAAGGCATTTATTATCCCGATAGAAAAATCTTACTCCCCTAGTTCTATTAGGCCGACCCATGCCCACATGGGTGAGATTATGCTAAAATGAGTAACAAGAAGACCTCATCTTCTCCCGCCGCAGGTGTAAACCAGATCGGACCCACCACTGGAATTTAACGAGCCCAACCAAAGAGGGCATTGTGAATAATAAAAACCTCAAGAAGAACTCACAACTAAATGATCGTTAACCCTACACTGGAGCGGCATACCAGGGGAAAGACTAAAAGAGGGGGAAGGAACTCGGCAAACACAAGCCTCGCCTGTTTACCAAAAACATCGCCTCCTGCAACATAGAGTATAGGAGGTCCAGCCTGCCCAGTGACTACGGGTTCAACGGCCGCGGTATATTGACCGTGCAAAGGTAGCGCAATCACTTGTCTTTTAAATAAAGACCTGTATGAATGGCTAGACGAGGGCTTAACTGTCTCCCCCCTCCAGTCAGTGAAATTGATCTATCCGTGCAGAAGCGGGTATAATTCTACAAGACGAGAAGACCCTTTGGAGCTTAAGGTACAAGATTCAATCACGTCAAACAACTTGATGAAAAGCCAGAACTTAGTGACTATGAAACTTTACCTTCGGTTGGGGCGACCACGGAGGAAAAGCAAGCCTCCGAGTGGACTGGGCCAAAACCCTAAAGCCAAGAGGAACATCTTTAAGCCGCAGAACATCTGACCAATAATGATCCGGCCCAAGAGGCCGATCAACGAACCAAGTTACCCTAGGGATAACAGCGCAATCCTCTCCCAGAGCCCATATCGACGAGGGGGTTTACGACCTCGATGTTGGATCAGGACATCCTGGTGGTGCAGCCGCTATTAAGGGTTCGTTTGTTCAACGATTAAAGTCCTACGTGATCTGAGTTCAGACCGGAGCAATCCAGGTCAGTTTCTATCTGTAACGCTATTTTTCCTAGTACGAAAGGATCGGAAAAGAGGGGCCCATACTCAACGCATGCCCCACCCCTAATTCATGAAAACAAATAAATTAAATAAGGGAGGGCCTAGACCCCTGCCGCCCAAGATAAGGGCATACTGGGGTGGCAGAGCGTGGTAAATTGCATAAGGCCTAAGCCCTTAAAACCAGAGGTTCAAATCCTCTTCCCAGTTTATGCTTCACACCTTGATGATTCACCTAATTAACCCGCTCGCTTATATTGTCCCCGTCCTGTTGGCCGTGGCATTCTTAACCTTGCTTGAGCGGAAAGTATTAGGGTATATGCAATTCCGAAAAGGACCTAACGTGGTTGGACCCTACGGCTTACTTCAACCTATCGCCGACGGGGTTAAGTTATTTATCAAAGAGCCTGTTCGCCCCTCCACATCATCCCCATTCTTGTTTCTTGCTACCCCTATCCTCGCACTCACCCTCGCCCTCACCCTTTGGGCCCCTATCCCTATACCCCACCCAGTAATTAACCTTAATTTAGGTGTTCTATTTATCTTGGCACTCTCAAGCCTTGCAGTCTATTCTATTCTTGGTTCGGGCTGAGCATCAAATTCAAAGTATGCACTTATTGGGGCCCTGCGGGCAGTTGCCCAGACAATTTCATATGAAGTAAGCCTTGGACTTATCATTCTTTCTGTAATCATCTTTTCTGGGGGTTATACTCTACAGACTTTCAGTACAGCCCAGGAGGCCGTATGATTAATCATCCCGGCCTGACCACTGGCCGCAATGTGGTACATCTCTACTCTTGCGGAGACCAATCGAGCTCCCTTCGACTTAACGGAGGGTGAGTCGGAGCTTGTCTCAGGCTTCAACGTAGAGTACGCAGGGGGCCCATTCGCCTTGTTCTTCCTCGCCGAGTACGCTAATATCCTCCTAATGAACACCCTCTCTGCAGTGCTATTCCTGGGAACATCGTACTTCCCCACCATCCCCGAACTGACTACAGTTGGACTCATAATCAAGGCCGCACTTCTATCTGTGGTATTCCTGTGGATCCGGGCCTCTTATCCCCGATTCCGATATGATCAGCTCATACACCTTGTATGGAAGAACTTTCTTCCGCTTACGCTAGCCCTCGTGTTGTGACATGTGTCCCTCCCAATCGCACTAGCGGGCCTTCCCCCACAGCTGTAACCCAGGAACTGTGCCCGAGTGCCCAGGGACCACTTTGATAGAGTGGCTTACAGGGGTTAGAGTCCCCTCAGTTCTTAGAAAGAAGGGGATCGAACCCATACTCAAGAGATCAAAACTCTTGGTGCTTCCTATACACCACTTTCTACGATGGGGTCAGCTAAACAAGCTTTCGGGCCCATACCCCGAACATGACGGTTAAAATCCCTCCTCCATCAATGAACCCTTACGTACTAGCTACGCTTCTCTCCAGCCTCGGCCTAGGGACTACCCTCACCTTCGCCAGCTCACACTGATTGCTAGCCTGAATAGGGCTTGAAATCAATACATTAGCAATTGTTCCACTAATAGCCCAACACCATCACCCTCGCGCAGTAGAGGCTACTACGAAGTACTTCCTTATTCAGGCCACGGCGGCCGCTGTGATTCTCTTTGCAAGCACAACTAATGCATGGATCACAGGGGAATGAAATATAGTAAATATGTCGGACCCAGTCGCTACAACAATAATCCTTGCCGCACTTTCCCTCAAAGTTGGACTAGCACCAATACATTTTTGAATACCTGAAGTACTACAGGGGTTAGACTTATTAACAGGTCTAATTCTATCCACCTGACAGAAGCTCGCCCCATTCGCCCTTATTATTCAAACATCCCAAGCATTCGACCCACTCCTCCTTACAGCCCTAGGTCTCACATCTGTCTTGGTGGGAGGGTGAGGGGGCTTGAACCAAACCCAACTACGAAAGATCTTGGCTTATTCCTCAATCGCGCACATGGGTTGAATAATTATTATTCTCCAACACGCCCCCCACCTCACCTTCCTCGCACTACTGATGTATATCTTAATAACATCCGCTGCATTCCTCACACTAAAGCTCTCATATGCTACAAAAGTTGGGGCCTTAGCAACCACATGATCCAAAAGCCCGCTACTGACGGCCACAGCCGCCCTCGTATTGTTGTCCCTCGGAGGCCTCCCCCCACTTACCGGGTTTATACCAAAATGGTTTATTCTGCAAGAACTAGCAAAGCAGGGCCTCCCCCTTACTGCAACTGTAATGGCTCTTGCTGCCCTAGTCAGCCTATACTTTTACTTACGACTTTGCTACGCAATAACCCTTACTGTCTCCCCCAACACCGCCACCTCGACTACCCCCTGGCGCACTCAAACAAATCAAGTCTCTACCCCCCTAACCTTATTCACCGTGATGGCTCTGGGCCTCTTACCCGTTGCTCCCACCGTTATAGCATTAGTTATTTAGGGGCTTAGGATAGCATTAGACCGGGAGCCTTCAAAGCTCTAAGCAGAAGTGAAAATCTTCTAGCCCCTGATAAGACCTACAAGAGTTTATCTTGCATCTTCTGAATGCAAATCAAATGTTTTTGTTAAACTAAGGCCTTTCTAGATGGGAAGGCCTCGATCCTACAAACTCTTAGTTAACAGCTAAGCGCTCAAGCCAGCGAGCATCCATCTACTTTCCCGCCATTTGCCGGGTAAGGCGGGAAAGCCCCGGCAGGGTATTAATCTGCGACTCTGGATTTGCAATCCAACGTGGTCACTCCACCACGGGGCTTGATAGGAAGAGGACTTAAACCTCTGTCTTCGGGGCTACAACCCACCGCCTAAACACTCGGCTACCCTACCTGTGGCAATTACACGCTGATTCTTTTCTACAAATCACAAAGATATTGGTACCCTTTATTTAGTATTTGGTGCCTGAGCTGGAATAGTAGGAACCGCTTTAAGCCTCCTTATTCGAGCCGAATTGAGTCAACCTGGCTCACTTCTAGGCGATGATCAAATCTATAATGTAATTGTTACTGCTCACGCCTTTGTAATAATTTTCTTTATAGTAATACCAATTCTTATCGGGGGGTTCGGGAACTGGCTTGTACCTCTAATGATCGGGGCACCCGATATAGCATTCCCACGAATGAACAACATAAGCTTCTGACTTCTACCCCCATCATTCCTCTTATTACTAGCTTCCTCTGGTGTTGAAGCTGGTGCCGGAACTGGATGAACTGTATACCCCCCACTTGCAGGTAATCTCGCCCACGCAGGAGCATCAGTAGATCTCACGATCTTCTCTCTACATCTAGCAGGTGTATCCTCAATTCTAGGGGCAGTTAACTTCATTACTACAATTATTAACATAAAACCCCCAGCAATCTCTCAGTATCAGACACCTTTGTTTGTATGAGCCGTACTTGTAACCGCCGTACTTCTGCTCCTATCACTACCTGTGTTAGCTGCCGGAATTACTATACTTCTTACAGATCGTAACCTCAACACCACATTCTTTGACCCAGCAGGAGGGGGTGATCCTATTTTATACCAACACTTATTTTGATTCTTCGGTCACCCCGAGGTTTACATTCTTATTTTACCAGGGTTTGGAATCATTTCACACGTTGTAGCCTATTACGCAGGTAAAAAAGAGCCATTTGGCTACATAGGGATAGTTTGAGCCATGATGGCCATCGGCCTCCTAGGCTTTATTGTCTGAGCCCATCACATGTTTACTGTCGGAATGGATGTAGACACCCGCGCCTACTTTACATCTGCAACAATAATTATTGCCATTCCAACTGGTGTAAAAGTATTTAGCTGACTTGCCACGCTCCACGGAGGCTCAATTAAATGAGAAACTCCTCTACTATGAGCCCTAGGGTTTATTTTCCTGTTCACTGTTGGAGGCCTGACGGGGATTGTCCTTGCTAACTCCTCACTTGACATTGTCCTCCACGACACATATTATGTCGTTGCTCACTTCCATTATGTCCTATCAATAGGAGCTGTCTTCGCTATTATAGCAGCATTTGTTCACTGATTCCCACTATTTTCAGGATACACCCTGAACGACACTTGAACAAAAATTCACTTTGCTGTAATGTTCATTGGTGTAAACCTCACATTCTTCCCACAGCATTTCTTAGGCTTAGCAGGAATGCCACGACGGTATTCAGACTACCCAGATGCCTACGCTTTATGAAACACAGTGTCATCCATCGGCTCACTCGTCTCATTGGTGGCGGTAATTATGTTCTTATTTATTTTATGAGAAGCCTTCGCCGCCAAACGTGAAGTGTCCTCAGTAGAGCTAACAATAACAAATGTAGAATGATTACATGGCTGCCCTCCACCATACCACACATTCGAGGAACCAGCATTTGTCCAAGTTCAATCAAACTAACGAGAAAGGGAGGAATTGAACCCCCATGTACTGGTTTCAAGCCAGTCACATAACCACTCTGTCACTTTCTTCTGGAGACATTAGTAAATATGGATATTACATCACTTTGTCAAGGTGAAGTTGCAGGTTAAACTCCTGCATGTCTTAGGTTTCATGGCACACCCCGCCCAGCTTGGATTCCAAGACGCAGCATCACCCGTCATGGAAGAGCTTCTTCACTTTCACGACCACGCCCTAATGATTGTGTTTCTAATTAGCACAATAGTACTCTATATTATTGTCGCAATAGTTTCTACTAAACTTACTAATAAGTACATCCTAGACTCCCAAGAAATCGAGATTGTGTGAACAGTCTTACCAGCAGTTATTCTGGTACTAATTGCTCTTCCCTCCCTTCGAATTTTATATCTTATAGATGAGGTTAATGACCCCCACTTAACGATTAAAGCAATAGGACATCAATGATATTGAAGCTACGAGTACACGGACTACGAAGATCTAGGATTTGACTCATATATAGTCCCCACCCAAGATCTTACGCCAGGGCAATTTCGACTTTTAGAAACAGATCATCGAATAGTAGTCCCGATAGAATCACCAATCCGTGTCCTAGTATCCGCTGAGGACGTATTGCACTCCTGAGCCATTCCATCTCTTGGTGTAAAAATAGATGCAGTACCTGGGCGACTAAATCAAACTGCCTTTATTGCCTCACGGCCAGGTGTATTCTACGGACAATGCTCTGAAATTTGCGGCGCCAACCACAGCTTTATGCCTATTGTAGTCGAAGCCGTTCCGTTAGAACATTTCGAGAGCTGATCCACATTAATGTTAGAAGACGCCTCACTAGGAAGCTAATTACTGGACAAAGCGTTGGCCTTTTAAGCCAAAGTTTGGTGCCTACCGACCACCCCTAGTGACATGCCCCAACTCAACCCTAGCCCCTGATTTGAAATTCTAGTATTCTCATGGCTTATCATTATCACCTTCATCCCAACTAAAGTTTTAGACTTCTTAACGCCCAATAAACCAGCCCCGAGTGAAATAAAACATAAAAGCAACCCCTGAAACTGACCATGATAACGAGCTTCTTCGACCAATTTGCAAGCCCCTCTTTTCTAGGAATTCCACTTATTGCTATTGCAATTGCACTCCCATGGGTATTATTTCCGACCCCATCATCTCGCTGAATAAACAACCGACTCACCACACTTCAGGCATGATTTATTAACCGCTTTACTAATCAATTATTGATACCCTTAAACACAGGGGGACATAAATGAGCGCTAATATTCACCTCTTTAATATTATTCCTTATTACTATTAATATACTAGGACTACTACCATATACTTTCACGCCGACAACACAATTGTCATTAAATATAGGGCTCGCCGTACCACTATGACTTGCAACAGTTATTATCGGGATGCGAAATCAACCAACAGTTGCTCTTGGCCACCTATTACCTGAAGGGACCCCTATTCCTTTAATCCCCGTACTAATTATCATCGAGACAATTAGCCTATTTATTCGACCATTGGCCTTAGGGGTCCGACTCACAGCCAACTTAACTGCAGGTCACCTTCTTATTCAACTCATCGCTACGGCTGTATTTGTTCTTCTACCTCTAATACCCACTGTAGCATTCCTTACGGCTGCAGTTCTCTTCCTTTTAACTCTTCTAGAGGTTGCAGTAGCAATAATCCAAGCCTACGTCTTTGTATTACTCTTAAGCTTATACCTACAAGAAAACGTTTAATGGCCCACCAAGCACATGCATATCATATGGTTGATCCTAGCCCATGACCACTAACCGGAGCCATCGGTGCCTTATTAATGACATCTGGCCTAGCAATCTGGTTTCACTTCCACTCCGTAACACTAATAACCCTTGGGTTGATTTTATTACTTCTTACGATATTCCAATGATGACGTGATGTAATTCGAGAAGGGACCTTTCAAGGCCACCACACGCCCCCAGTGCAAAAGGGGCTGCGATACGGAATAATCCTGTTTATTACTTCTGAAGTCTTCTTTTTCCTAGGCTTCTTCTGAGCCTTCTACCACTCGAGCCTGGCCCCAACACCCGAGCTAGGGGGGTGTTGACCCCCTACTGGCATTACTACGTTGGACCCCTTTGAAGTGCCTCTGCTCAATACAGCCGTATTGTTAGCATCTGGGGTAACAGTCACGTGAGCTCACCACAGCATTATAGAAGGTGAACGGAAACAAGCTATTCAATCTCTTGCACTTACGATTCTGCTAGGATTCTACTTCACTGCCCTTCAAGCAATAGAATACTATGAAGCACCTTTTACGATCGCAGACGGAGTTTACGGCTCAACATTCTTTGTAGCCACCGGATTTCATGGGCTACATGTAATTATTGGCTCAACCTTCTTAGCCGTGTGTCTTCTCCGCCAAATCCAATACCACTTTACATCCGAACATCATTTTGGCTTTGAAGCCGCTGCCTGATACTGACACTTTGTTGACGTAGTAGGATTATTCCTTTACGTGTCAATCTATTGATGAGGCTCATATCTTTCTAGTATTAAAGTTAGTACAAGTGACTTCCAATCATTTAGTCTTGGTTAAACCCCAAGGAAAGATAATGAACTTAATTACAACGATTCTAATTATTACCATAGCCCTATCATCGATTCTAGCAATTGTATCTTTCTGGTTACCACAAATAACCCCCGATGCAGAGAAGCTCTCGCCCTATGAATGTGGATTCGACCCATTAGGATCAGCCCGACTACCATTCTCCCTGCGGTTCTTTTTAGTAGCAATTCTATTCCTTTTATTTGATCTAGAAATCGCCCTCCTCCTCCCATTACCGTGAGGTGATCAACTTCACAGTCCAACCGGAACATTCTTTTGAGCTACCACAGTCCTGATCCTTTTAACCCTCGGACTAATTTATGAATGAACTCAGGGAGGCCTAGAATGAGCAGAATAGAGGGCTAGTCTAAACAAGACCTCTGATTTCGGCTCAGAAAATCGTGGTTTAAGTCCACGGCCCCCTTATGACACCAGTACACTTCAGCTTTACCTCAGCATTTATTTTGGGACTTATAGGACTAGCATTTCATCGTACCCATCTGCTCTCCGCGCTACTATGTTTGGAAGGCATGATATTATCGCTATTCATCGCGCTAGCCCTATGAACATTACAGTTTGAATCCACAAGCTTCTCTACCGCCCCCATACTATTACTAGCTTTTTCTGCCTGTGAAGCAAGTACAGGTCTTGCACTCCTGGTAGCCACAGCTCGCACCCACGGTACTGATCACCTACAAAACCTTAATCTCCTACAATGCTAAAAGTTTTAGTCCCCACGATTATAATATTTCCAACGATCTGACTGACCTCTCCTAAGTGGTTATGGACAGCAACCGCCACTCATGGGCTCTTAATTGCCTTGACAAGCCTCACGTGATTTAGCTGAACCTCAGAAGCTGGGTGGGCTTCATCCAACACCTATTTAGCCACTGACCCCCTATCCACACCCCTCTTAGTTCTGACATGTTGACTCCTTCCCTTAATAATTTTGGCTAGCCAGAACCACATCAACCCTGAACCCATTGTCCGTCAGCGACTTTACATCACACTTCTTGCCTCATTGCAAACTTTCCTAATCATAGCTTTTGGCGCCACCGAAATCATTATGTTCTACATCATATTTGAAGCCACTCTCATTCCTACCCTTGTAATTATTACCCGTTGAGGAAATCAAACCGAACGCCTGAACGCAGGGACCTATTTCTTATTTTATACGCTAGCCGGGTCCCTTCCCCTCTTAGTAGCCTTACTCTTACTACAGCAATCTGAAGGAACTCTGTCCCTATTAATTATCCAGTATTCACCTCCCACACTAATAAGTTCCTGAAGTCATAAAATCTGATGGGCAGGCTGCCTAATCGCCTTCCTAGTCAAAATACCACTCTATGGTGTTCACCTTTGGTTACCTAAGGCACATGTAGAGGCCCCCGTTGCAGGCTCTATGGTCCTAGCAGCTATTCTACTTAAGCTTGGAGGATATGGCATGATGCGGATAATAATAATGCTAGACCCGCTCTCTAAAGACCTAATCTACCCATTTATTATTCTAGCGCTTTGAGGCATTATCATAACTGGCTCAATTTGCCTACGACAAACTGACCTTAAGTCACTAATTGCTTACTCCTCTGTAAGCCACATAGGCCTTGTAGCAGGGGGAATTTTAATCCAAACCCCCTGAGGCTTTACAGGAGCAATTATCCTTATAATTGCCCACGGCCTAGTGTCCTCTATACTATTCTGCTTAGCTAACACGGCTTATGAGCGAACCCATAGCCGGACTATAGTTCTTGCCCGAGGGCTGCAGGTAATTTTTCCATTAGCAGCAGTCTGATGATTCATCGCAAACCTAGCTAACCTAGCTCTTCCCCCACTTCCTAATCTGATAGGAGAACTTATGATTATCACAACCCTCTTCAGCTGATCCCCTTGGACCATCGCACTTACCGGACTTGGTACATTAGTTACTGCGGCCTACTCTCTCTATATGTTTCTGATATCTCAGCGTGGCCCGACACCACAGCATGTCATTAAACTTTCACCTTTCCACACTCGAGAGCATCTATTGATGGCTCTTCACCTTGTTCCGGTAATTCTCCTAGTATCAAAGCCAGAGCTTATATGAGGGTGATGTTACTAGTAAGTATAGTTTAAGTAAAACATCAGATTGTGATTCTGAAAACAGGGGTTAAAACCCCCTTACTCACCAAAGGAGGATAAGAATCAGTAAGTGCTGCTAATACTTATGCCCCGAGGTTAAATTCCTCGGCTTCTTTACGCTTCTGAAGGATAACAGCTCATCCGTTGGTCTTAGGAACCAAAAACCCTTGGTGCAAATCCAAGCGGAAGCTATGACCTCAACAGCCCTAGTCATATCCACCTCATTCCTTCTAATCATTACAATCCTTATCTTGCCCTTGCTTATAACACTAAGCCCAAGCCCGCAAGAGCCTAACTGAGCTGATAAATATGTAAAGAATGCCGTTAGCGCTGCATTCTTTGTAAGCCTAGTACCTCTCCTGCTGTACCTTAATCAGGGGGCAGAAAATATTACTACAAGCTGGCAGTGAATAAACACACAGATATTCGACACTAATATTAGCTTTAAATTTGATCATTACTCCTTAATCTTCACTCCTATTGCCCTCTTCGTTACCTGGTCTATTTTAGAGTTTGCACTATGATACATACACTCTGACCCCAACATAAACCGATTCTTTAAATACTTACTACTGTTTTTAGTAGCCATAATCATTCTTGTTACAGCAAATAATTTATTTCAATTATTCATTGGATGAGAAGGAGTCGGTATTATATCTTTCCTGCTCATTGGTTGATGGCACGGCCGAGCAGACGCCAATACCGCAAGCCTCCAAGCAGTAATTTATAACCGGGTGGGGGATATTGGACTAATCCTAGCCATAGCCTGATTTGCTATAAATATGAACTCTTGAGAGATGCAACAGATCTTCGCTCTCTCCAAGAACTACGACATGACAACCCCCTTGGTTGCACTTGTCCTTGCGGCGGCAGGAAAATCGGCCCAACTTGGCCTGCACCCATGGCTCCCGTCAGCCATAGAGGGCCCGACGCCGGTATCAGCGCTACTCCACTCCAGCACCATAGTAGTTGCGGGTATCTTTCTATTAATTCGCCTACATCCACTTATAGAGAATAATCAACTAGTATTGTCCGGCTGCTTATGCTTAGGGGCACTTACTACCCTATATACAGCCACCTGCGCACTAACCCAAAATGACATCAAGAAAATTATTGCCTTCTCCACATCGAGTCAACTTGGCCTTATGATGGTTACGATTGGATTAAACCAACCCCAATTGGCATTCCTCCATATTTGTACACACGCATTTTTCAAGGCCATGCTCTTCCTTTGCTCGGGCTCTATTATTCACAGCCTGAACGACGAGCAAGACATTCGGAAGATGGGTGGCCTCCACAAACTTCTACCTACTACCTCAACCTGCCTTACAATTGGGAGCCTGGCACTAGCAGGCACTCCTTTCCTTGCCGGATTCTTTTCAAAAGACGCCATTATTGAAGCCCTTAACACTTCCTACCTGAACGCCTGAGCCCTTGTCCTTACACTTCTTGCCACATCCTTCACTGCGGTCTACAGCTTCCGGGTTGTCTACTTTGTTACTATGGGATCTCCACGATTCCTTTCATTGTCCCCCATTAATGAGGATAATTCACTCATAATTCAACCTGTCAAACGACTTGCCTGAGGAAGCATTGTTGCGGGGCTTATTATTACATCCAACTTCCTCCCAATGAAAACGCCAGTAATAACCATGCCCACCCCCTTAAAAGTAGCAGCCCTAGCAGTCGGCATTATTGGACTCCTTACAGCCATAGAGCTTGCAGCCAAGACTAACGACCCTTATAAGACTAACTTCAAGAGCTCCACTCACCACTTTTCTAACATGCTCGGATACTTCCCTTCATTAATACACCGGCTCTCTCCAAAAGCTAGCCTTGTCCTCGGGCGCTCAACCGCTACTAAGCTTGACCAAACCTGACTTGAAATTGCAGGCCCAAAATCGATCACCCTCACCCAAATGGTATTAGCGCAAACAGTAGCCAATATCTCACGAGGCACAATTAAGAAATTTTTAACAATTTTCCTTCTAACTATAATCTTAGCAATTACCCTAACTATTATTTAAACCGCTCGAAGAGTTCCACGACTTAAACCCCGGGTTAGCTCTAGAACAACTAAAAGTGTTAAAAGTAACACCCAGGCACAAATAACTAGTATCGCCCCCCCAAAGGAGTATATTATGGCTACACCGCCAACATCTCCTCGTAAGATGGAGAAGTCTTTTAGTTCATCGACAGCCACTCAAGAGCCTTCCTGCCAACCCCCTCAGAATAGCCCACCTGCAAATACAACCCCTAGCAAGTACACTAAGACATACCCTATTACTGAACGACTTCCCCAAGCCTCTGGAAAGGGTTCAGCTGCTAGTGCTGCTGAATAAGCAAACACTACAAGCATCCCCCCTAGGTAGATTAAAAACAAAACTAGAGACAAGAAAGGCCCTCCACTACCAATCAACACCCCACATCCCACCCCAGCCGCCACTATTAACCCCAAGGCAGCAAAATAAGGCGTAGGGTTAGACGCAACAGCAATCAACCCTATAATTAAGGCTATCAATAGTAAAGACACGAAGTAAGTCATAATTCCCACTCAGACTTTAACCGAGACTAGTGACTTGAAGAGCCACCGTTGTAATTCAACTACAGGAACAATTAATGGCAAGCCTACGGAAAACCCACCCACTAATAAAAATCGCTAATCACGCACTGGTTGACCTCCCAACACCCTCGAATATCTCTGCACTATGGAATTTTGGTTCCCTACTAGGATTGTGTTTAATTACTCAAATCCTGACCGGATTATTTCTGGCAATACATTACACCTCCGACATCTCAACCGCATTTTCATCCGTAACTCACATTTGCCGTGACGTTAACTACGGCTGACTTATCCGTAACATACATGCCAACGGAGCATCATTTTTCTTCATCTGTATTTATATACATATCGCCCGGGGTCTCTACTACGGATCATATCTCTATAAGGAGACCTGGAATATCGGAGTCGTCCTACTTCTCCTCGTCATAATAACGGCCTTTGTAGGCTACGTGCTCCCGTGGGGTCAAATGTCTTTCTGAGGTGCTACAGTTATTACAAACCTTCTCTCAGCAGTACCCTATATGGGGGATACCTTGGTCCAATGAATTTGGGGAGGTTTCTCAGTGGACAACGCAACACTGACCCGATTCTTTGCCTTCCACTTCCTATTCCCCTTCGTAATCGCTGGTGCAACTGTTCTCCACCTACTTTTCCTGCACGAGACAGGATCGAATAATCCCGCCGGATTAAACTCCGACGCAGATAAAATCTCCTTCCACCCCTACTTTTCCTACAAGGACCTTCTTGGCTTCGTTCTAATATTATTAGCTCTCACATCCCTGACCTTATTCTCCCCTACCCTACTCGGTGACCCAGAGAACTTCACCCCTGCTAATCCCCTGGTCACCCCCCCACACATCCAGCCTGAGTGATATTTCTTATTCGCCTACGCCATTCTACGGTCTATCCCGAACAAATTAGGAGGTGTACTAGCACTCTTGTTTAGCATTCTAGTACTATTAGTGGTCCCGATTCTACACACCTCAAAACAACGAGGACTAACCTTCCGACCTATTACCCAATTCTTATTCTGAACCTTAGTTGCGGATATACTTATCCTGACATGAATCGGAGGTATACCTGTAGAACATCCATATATTATCATTGGCCAAGTCGCCTCCGTCCTGTACTTCGCATTGTTCCTCCTCCTCGCCCCACTTGCAGGCTGAGCGGAGAATAAAGCCCTGAAATGAGCTTGCCCCAGTAGCTTAATTTAAAGCATCGGTCTTGTAATCCGAAGATCGAGGGTTAGACCCCCTCCTGGCGCCCAGAAAAGAGAGATTTTAACTCCCACCCCCGGCTCCCAAAGCCGGGATTCTAAAGTTAAACTATTTTCTGATGGACCAATATGGTTACATATCACGCATAGCCCCCCATATATTGTACGACAAACCCCCATGCGCTACATAGTACACTTGTAGCATGTAGGCTTAACATAGCTATGTATTATCACCATTCATTTTTTTTAACCTAAAAGCAAGTACTAACAACTAAGACGTGCATAAACCAAATATATGCAATATTGTAGGACTATATATGTATTATCACCATTCATTTATATTAACCTAAAAGCAAGTACTAACGTCTAAGACGTGCATAAGCATATTATTAAAACTCAGAAATGATTTATCTTAACCCGGGATATAGGTTATTCCCCTAAATTTCGCACTCAACATTTTCCTTGAAATGACCAACTACGATTTACTTCGACAATATTAATTCAGTAAGAGACCACCAACCTTATCATATAAGGCATATCATGCATGATAGAATCAGGGACATATTATGGAGGGTTGTAAACTATTAACTATTCCTTGCATCTGATTCCCCTGTCACGGGCATGGCATGTTTAATCCACCCTAGTGAGGTATCCTTGCATCTGATTCTTGGTGTAAATACATACTCTTCACCAACCCCACATGCCGGGCATTCTTTTATATGCATAACGTTCTCTTTTTTTGGTAGCCTTTCAATTACATTTCAGAGTGCAGGCTCAAGTAATATATCAAGGTTGTACATTTTCTTGCATGGGTAAATTAGGTTAATGATTAAAAGACATAACTTAAGAATTACATTATACTATATCAAGTGCATAACGTATTTGTACTTCTTCAATTAACCCTGTTATAGATGCCCCCCTCTTCGGTTTTCACGCGACAAACCCCCTTACCCCCTACGCTCAGCAAATCCTGTTCTCCTTGTCAAACCCCAAAAGCAAGGAAGGTTCGAGAGCGTCCAGACTAACAAGTTGAAATATGGGTTAGCCATCCGCGTTATATATATATATATGTGATTTATGCCCTAAAAGTGCCCCTAACAAAACACTTAAAAAGCTCTATTGAATTTGTCACTAAATTTTTCAATGCTAAAAAATCGAACGTTTTTATT